CCGCGTTCTACCGAACTGAACTAAGAGCGCTTTCTTATTTCTTATTATTAGAATGAGAGAATACTCTAAAGGTGGTTCTTTTTCTAACCCGAATTCTTTTTAAATTTTTCATTTTTATTTTATAATTATAGTTTGAGAAAAATAAAATGAGCCCGTCCAATTTGAATCGATCTCAATCGATTCCTCATTACTGCTCAACTGAGCGGTAATAGGTAGGGATGACAGGATTTGAACCCGTGACATTTTGTACCCAAAACAAACGCGCTACCAAACTGCGCCACATCCCTTGAATTGTTATACATTGTCATTGTAGAGAATTCCTGTCTTGTTTTCCACATCTCTATTTATCCCTTGCGGAGCACACTTTTTCGGGCCATTTCATCTTTTTGGTCTAATTTAACATATAATAATAAGAAATTGAAATTAACTAATTGAATTAGGGATTCCGTGTACAACTCTAAGTAAACCTTAACTACAAATGCATCTTATTATATATGCATTATCTTTATGTATTACAATAAATAAAAAGGGAGGTTTTTCAATGCGAGATCTAAAAACATATCTCTCCGTGGCCCCAGTACTAAGTACGCTATGGTTCGGGATTTTAGCAGGTCTATTGATAGAGATTAATCGTTTTTTCCCAGATGCGTTGACATTCCCATTTTTTTAATTCTAGTTATTTACAGCGGAAGGGATGACGAATAATAGAGAGAATTAAATATTGGTGACTAATCCCTACCCCTCCCCTTATTTCTCTTTTTTCCCTTTTCTTTTATTTTTTTTATAAAAAAATGAGGGACGAAAGAGAAAGAATAAAAGTAGATTTAACGTCGGCGCGACTCAGGGTTCAAATTCAAATGAAATGCATAAATGGAGGCATGGGAGTAGAGTAGGGTAGGGTCAAGGGCAAGAATACAAGATCTTTAACGAAAATACCTTTCGTCAGGTTTAAATCGAATTTCTAAATCATTGTCTTACTTAGACTATGGCTTTGATTTATTATTACTTTATCTTTCTTGATTTTGATCTTTTAGAATTGGATTTCAAGCTAGTAACTTCTATTTGTTATTTTTTACTTGCTTTCTTTTTCTTCGTTTCGAATCAAAATCAAATAGAAATAGAAGAGTTGAGTAAATTAAAAATTCAAAGGAGGTTCATGGCCAAGAGGAAAGACGCACGAGTAACAGTGATTTTGGAATGTAACAGTTGTACCCGAAATGGTCTTAAGAAGGTATCAACGGGCATTTCCAGATATATTACTCAAAAGAACCGGCACAATACGCCTAATCGATTAGAATTAAGAAAATTCTGTCCCTTTTGTTACAAACATACGATTCATGGGGAAATCAAAAAATAAATCGAACCAGATAAAATAGGTCTTATCCTCCTTTCCTTGAAAGCGGAAAAATGACATTATATAGAACATATTTCAATAAAAAAGAATCCTATTTGGGGTTAAAATCACAATTAATAACACAATTAATAAATAGGATTTTCCGGATAAGAAAAAAACTAAACAAACAAACCATGGATAAATCCAAGCGACCTTTTTTGAAATCCAAACGCTCTTTTCGTAGGCGTTTGCCCCCGATTCAATCGGGGGATCGAATTGATTATAGAAACATGAGTTTAATTAGTCGATTTATTAGCGAACAAGGAAAAATATTATCTAGACGAATGAATAAATTGACCTTGAAACAACAACGATTAATTACTATTGCTATAAAACAAGCTCGTATTTTATCTTTGTTACCTTTTCTCAATAATGAGAAACAATTTGAAAGAACCGAGTCGACCTCTAGAACTACTGGTCTTAGAACCCGAAATAAATAGGCTTATTCTTTGTTCACTTGAATCAGAATTCCAACCCGAACTTAAACGCGGATTGGTGTTTTGGTCTACAAATCCGATAAGCCATAGTTTCTTATCATGTCATAATAAAAAAACGAGGAAAAAAAATATTTTTTTTGGACGTGTTCATTCATGTTGATTACTTTGGCATATTTTCTCATAGTCATTTCAACTCCACCTTCCCGGAGTTCAATCTCCGGGGAACTCTTTTTAGATTATTCCGCTGTATTCTTTCTGATCTACCTCTTTTCTTATTTCGTTGGAAATCATATAAAGACAGTTCCTATTTGATATAGCTATTTGGGCCAATATTTTACGATTAAGAAGTAACTGTCTCTTGTATAGATCATGTATGAATTTACTATAACTATAGGATACTCCATTTTGTCGAATTATTGCGTTTATCCGAGTTATCCACAAACGACGAAAATTTCTCTTTTGCTTATCCCTATCTCGATGAGCGGAAACCAAAGCTCTTATTTTCTGTTGAGTAATAGTTCGAGTAAGTCTTGAATGAGCTCCTCGAAAGCTTGATGCAAATAAACGAATTTTTGTTCTACGTCTCCGAGCTATATATCCGCGTTTAATTCTGGTCATTGAATAAATAAAACTTTGACAAATAACTAATTGATTTCTTTTCTTTCAGTTATTCTTTTCCTTCGTCCCGGTCTATTAATAACTAAACGGATTTTTCCAATGTATAAAATATAAATTCCAATGGCTTTCGCTACTATAACCTTCCCGCCCACTATTTTTCCTTTTTTTAGGTATTTTACTGCGAAATACGAAAGAAATCAAAAATTTTCTTTTGCTAGGTGTCAAAAAAATAAATTGGATAAATAAATAGTGGGTTCCATCGTTTCTATGGTTCTTTATTAAACGGTGAGGTCTTCTCTATACACCGGAGCCTTTACTTCACTTCATTTAATCAATGTTATTGGTAACTTGTATAGTTCACACCACACTCTTTGGCTCTACCAATGAATTATCCAGTAATAGGTCTTTCACAATGAGACCCACCTATACAGTAACGGTATTTAATTATGAAAATTAGCTTGGTAGCTGACCCTCGGAGTCCGTTCTTGACCGGGTGGAAACTTCATTTTTATGTTTTTTTTTTATTTTCATAAAATTTTCTCCGCTTAATGGATAACCCTTTGATTTGCTACCAATGGAGAATTGCTTCTCATTTTAAATAATTGGATTTGCACCAACGAAAACCATAAACTTCATACACAATAAAGGGATCAATTTACTTTTTTTTTAATTTAAATAGTGAGAATAGAGTTACGTCTTCCATTCTATCCTATTCATCGGTACTGATCATTCATACTGGAAAGCGGTTTTCTTGCTTTTTTTGTACCAGCTCATGATCTAAACGAGTCGCACATACACCCTAGTACATGTTCCTCGACGCTGAGGACATCCCCGAAGAGCGGGAGATTTCGTGACATTTCGAATTGGCTGTCTTGTATTTCTAATAAGTTGTTTAATAGTTGGCATGTTGAATCATATACATAATGGGCTGGTTTAGATTGATCCTAACCGGATTATTAGAACTTTGTTCTAATTTTTTCTAGTTAATATTAATAGAATATAATAGAATCTCGGAAATATAATCCCAAATCGAAGATTTCCCAAAAATCCAACTTTGTTATTCAACTGCTACAAGATCAACAATTCCGTAAGCTTGGGCTTCTGTTGCTGACATAAAAACGTCTCTTTCCATGTCTTCAGATACAACCCATAATGGTTTGCCCGTCCTTTGTACATAAACCCTTGTGATGGTTTCGCGCAGTTTCAACAGTTCTTCCGCTTCCAGGATAAATTCTCCCGTTTGCGCCTCATAAAAAGAACTAGCAGGTTGATGGATCATTACCCTGATGGTAGAGGGTTTCTCTATCTGGTGTGATGAAACGAACAGAAAAGAAAGATAAAGACTAATAGTCAAAAAGATAGAATTCAACAACCGTACGGGCATCGTTTTTGCTGCATTGCATACGGCTCTACAATCAAATTGACTCTTACTTTTCATTCAAATTCAAGAAAGATAAAAATCGAATCTACCAGCCCCGGATGGTTAAATAAATGATCAAATTGCCACCCTTCTTTTAGGAGTAGTTAAAAAATACTATGATGGCTCCGTTGCTTTCTATTTTCAAATGGATTTTTTTCTTTGATTAAGCAATCCCAAAGTTTCTTTTTGATCCAACCAGGAAAAATCTTGTTTTTTTTTTCGCACTCTTTTTTATTTTATAACATAAATATAGTTAAAAGCCCTTCGGTGTGAAAACCTAAAAGTTTGTGACGCTAAACTGGACTCCCGATAGATAAAACAAAATCGGAAATACCTTTTATCCCATACTACTCTCTCGATACATAATCCAATCTTAAAAAAAAGACAAAAAAATTTTCATATCGAATTCGAAGTGCCATGCTATTATTACTTAATGTTCATATGGCGAAGGCATAGTTTTCTTTTTTCTCTCAAATTTTAAAACCTCATTGGCGCCAAGCGTGAGGGAATGCTAGACGTTTGGTAATTTCTCCTCCAACTAATATAAAAGATCCCATTGACGCGGCTAATCCCATGCATATTGTATGGACCTCTGGTCGAACAAATTGCATAGTATCATAAATAGCTACTCCAGGTATTACCCATCCACCAGGAGAGTTTATAAACAAATAAAGAGCTTTGGTATCATCCTCGATACTGAGATATACCATAAGCCCAATAAGTTGATTCGAGATCTCGCTATCGACCGCTTGGCCTAAAAAAAGTAATCTTTCTCGATAAAGTCGGTTGATTAGGGTTAAATTATATCCCTTAAGAACCGTACATGCACCTTTTGATGCATACGGTTCAAAAAAAGAATCAATGTATAGATGTTCAGGTACTCTTTCTTGTTTTTTCCTATATCTTTGTTCCATTAAGCAGGTTTTTTCCAACTAGGAACGAGAGGGCTTTTTTCTTCGATTTTAAAATAAACACAAATTTCGACTTCTTTCTTACTTCTAATAGAAAAAGGTCAATAAACTTATTGAATTAACTTTTCATTGATGTATTCTTTCATCGAGATTCAATCCAAATCACGATGGGGTTTTCTTGTTCCTGAGTGGGTCTCTTTCATCTTTTTTAGGTTTATGCTCTACTCCGGGTAAAGATCCGTCCTCTTTTGATTTGCGCATCGCATATAGGACAAATCTTCTCATCACCATCTTTTTTTGTTTAAACTTTACAAATAACACAAAGGAATCCTTTATGATACATGTAGTAATCATAGATTTATTTCCAATTGGGTTTTTTCTAAACGGAGCCTGGATACTTCATTTTTTTAGTCCAACCAAAGTCAACCATAAATTATTCTAATTGAAAATAGTCCTATGAATCCTCCCAAATAATGGATTTCACGCTCCAATTTTTGTATGATTCAAATTCTTTTTGGGCGAAAGGGAGGATATCTCGATCGAGGGAGAGAACGGGGAAATCCCATATGACCCAATATATCTGACAAGTCGCACTATACGTCAACCCAAGATGCATCTTCCTCTCCAGGACTCCGGAAAGGTACTTTTGGAACACCAATAGGCATGAATTGAAAGAAAAAAGAACTAAATACTATATTTCACTTTGATATGGAAACGTAACAATATGGTTTTATTGTCATTAGAATATTGTCTTTATCGTATTGATTTTCTCCATAGAGTGGAAACATGTGGAAAGAAAGATAAATAGTCCCTTCTAATGAGAAATACGGATAGACAGACACATTTACTCATAGAAAATGGTAGCAACCCCCATTGCATATTGGTGCTTATCGAGTATAGAATAAATCTGCTTCTCTTTTTTCCTACGAATAGAATAAATATTCAACTAACTCTTGTTAGGAACTAATCCACTCAACAAGGGAGGTCTATAGGATATAGTCATAGTATAGTCTTTTCCAATGCAATAAAGTTAGGTAGTGTCTATTTTTCTTTGAGAAAGAGGTGTTTTCCATGGGTTTGCCTTGGTATCGTGTTCATACCGTTGTATTGAATGATCCCGGCCGGTTGCTTTCCGTTCATATAATGCATACAGCTCTGGTTGCTGGTTGGGCGGGCTCAATGGCTCTGTATGAATTAGCAGTTTTTGATCCTTCTGACCCTGTTCTTGATCCAATGTGGAGACAGGGCATGTTCGTTATACCCTTCATGACTCGTTTAGGAATAACCAATTCCTGGGGAGGTTGGAGTATCACAGGAGGGACTGTAACGAATCCGGGAATTTGGAGTTATGAGGGTGTAGCTGGGGCGCATATTGTGTTTTCTGGCTTATGCTTTTTGGCAGCTATCTGGCATTGGGTCTATTGGGATCTAGAAATATTTTCTGATGAACGTACAGGGAAACCTTCTTTGGATTTGCCTAAGATCTTTGGAATTCATTTATTTCTCTCTGGGGTGGCTTGCTTTGGTTTTGGTGCATTTCATGTAACGGGCTTATATGGTCCTGGAATATGGGTGTCCGATCCTTATGGACTAACCGGAACAGTGCAACCTGTAAATCCGGCGTGGGGCGTGGAAGGTTTTGATCCTTTTGTCCCGGGAGGAATAGCTTCTCATCATATTGCAGCAGGTACATTGGGCATATTAGCGGGCCTATTCCATCTTAGCGTACGGCCGCCACAACGTCTATATAAAGGATTGCGTATGGGAAATATTGAAACCGTGCTATCCAGTAGTATTGCGGCTGTCTTTTTTGCAGCTTTTGTTGTTGCTGGAACTATGTGGTATGGGTCAGCAACTACTCCTATCGAATTATTTGGTCCCACTCGTTATCAATGGGACCAGGGTTATTTCCAGCAAGAGATATATCGACGAGTTAGTGCCGGACTATCAGAAAATCAAAGTTTATCAGAAGCCTGGGCTAAAATTCCTGAAAAATTAGCTTTTTATGATTATATTGGTAATAATCCGGCAAAGGGAGGATTATTCAGGGCAGGCTCAATGGATAATGGAGATGGAATAGCGGTTGGATGGTTAGGACACCCTATCTTTAGAGATAAAGAAGGGCGTGAACTTTTTGTACGCCGTATGCCTACTTTTTTTGAAACATTTCCAGTCGTTTTGGTAGACGGTGATGGAATTGTTAGGGCTGATGTTCCTTTTCGAAGGGCGGAATCGAAGTATAGTGTTGAACAAGTAGGTGTAACCGTTGAGTTCTATGGCGGCGAACTAAATGGAGTCAGTTATAGTGATCCTGCTACTGTGAAAAAATATGCTAGACGCGCTCAATTGGGTGAAATTTTTGAATTAGATCGTGCGACTTTAAAATCCGATGGTGTTTTTCGTAGCAGTCCAAGGGGTTGGTTTACTTTTGGTCATGCTTCGTTTGCTTTGCTCTTCTTCTTCGGACACATTTGGCATGGTGCTAGAACCTTGTTCAGAGATGTTTTTGCTGGTATTGACCCAGATTTGGATGCTCAAGTAGAGTTTGGCGCATTCCAAAAACTTGGAGATCCAACTACAAGACGACAGGGAGTCTGATACAAGACTGCTTTGGTATTTTTCGCCTCGATTTTCTTTTTTTGGCGGGGGGGTTACATAGAGTACCGGAGTGGATTTGAATCACCGCTTTTTTTAACTCCTGCTCCTTCGAGATGATTCAAA